TTTATTTTCTTTTAATAAATTTCCTATTATTAAATTAATATATTGTATTGAATTAAATACATATTAGTTAATTAAATATTAAATAATATGAGACTCGAAATGAAAGTACCCTTCTCGCATACATTCCCCATTACGTTGTCGGAACAAAAATATTGCATGTATCAATATGGATGGAAATATTTAGTACATGAAATAGCGATTTGCTAGATATATAAATAGATATATAAGATATAACTAATAAAAATAAAACGGATCTTGTGTTCTGGAATTGGAATCAAAGAAAGATATTTAAAATGGATCGTATGTTGTGACTTGGAATAAATGTTTCCCGGTAAAGGAAGGGAATAGTAATTTATTCATTCCTAATTTATTCCTATAGAACGTCTAGGAACAAGAAGATTAAATCGGATATATCGACAGATTCCCGCGTAGTCCAAAGAAAAAAAAGATCCAATTTCATCTCTATCGAATTTTAATATCAGAATAGTGGATATAATTATGATGCAATGGGTTAGGTCCACTTACTTTTTATTTTGTTGATTTCTAATCGATTTAATTGGAATAATGGAAAATAGGAAAGGAATAGTAATATTTGAAGATTTAACGAGACGACTTATCCTTACATTCATTATAATATTTAATATAATATTTATAATAATATAATATTTATAATAATTATATTATTTATTTAATTTTATAATAATTATATTATTTATTTAATAATTTATTAATAATTTAATAATTAATTTTAATAATTAATTTATTTATTTAATAATTAATTTATTTAATAATTAATAATATATTTAATTTATTAATAATTAATAATATATTTAATTTATAATTAATAATATATTTAATTTATAATTAATAATATATTTAATTTATAATTAATAATATATTTAATTTATAATTAATAATATATTTAATTTATTAAAATAGCAAATTTATAACCATACTATAATTAATTATAATGTTATAATTTTGATTATATATTAAAATATTAAATTATACGGTTTGTTACTTTTTTTTTATTACTTTATTACAAAGATCAACAATATCTTTATTCGCACTTCAAATATGAATACTACTGCCGGAGTTTTATGATTTATGAAAAAATCAAAGCCCCTTATCGGATTTGAACCGATGACTTACGCCTTACCATGGCGTTACTCTACCACTGAGTTAAAAGGGCTTGTTTGATCCAATTCCTGAATAAAGACACTATGAGTTTAGTATATATACTTATTAGAATAGATGTACATAGATATATCTTATAATAAGTATAAGGGTTCATTCAGGAATGAAAAATTTTCTTTATCCAGTAAAAGTAAATTAAATAATTTAATATAATTTAATATAGAGTATATAATATAGGTAAAATAAAACGGTTTATTGATATTGGATTTGATAAATATCAATACAATGAATTGTTTCAAGACTATCCTAATTGACATCATAACTAAATTCATTTGAGTGATACATGTATCCACTAATTTAACATAGATCCAAGATATTTCATTGAATCATTGATAACGAGATTCGGATAAAGAGATTCGGCGTGGCCTTTGAACCAAACTTTTATCGAAAAAAATTGTATAGAAAGAATCGTGAAAGACGGAAAGATCCTTCGTATCGAGTCATACCATTCCATTATATTGACAATTTTAAAAAACTATTCATACTATGAACATAGTATGATGGCGGTCGTGCAAGTCTGCCCCCATCGTCTAGCGGTTCAGGACATCTCTCTTTCAAGGAGGCAGCGGGGATTCGACTTCCCCTGGGGGTAGGGTACTACGAAAGGAAGTTGATCGTGGATTATCAATAAGCCTGGAATTGATTCTTCCTGGGTCGATGCCCGAGCGGTTAATGGGGACGGACTGTAAATTCGTTGGCAATATGTCTACGCTGGTTCAAATCCAGCTCGGCCCAATAATTTGCCGATCCGCCATGAAATGATATAATATAACCCATTTGTTGCTCTCCAGAAATGCCCGATCCCCCAATCCCAATACGGAAGAAATCCATTTTATGATATATCTATACCACTATTTATTTACTCTCTTTTTACAAGAAATTCTGATCTTGCTAATGATCTAGATTCATATCAGGATCCGTAACTATTAAAGTAAAGTTTAAGGAAAAGAGTAAATAAAAAAAAAAAACTTTTTTGATTGAACGAGTGATTATCCAATTGATTTGGCAATAACGAAAGGATTACTAGTAATACCGGTTGCTCTCACTAAAGTACATATACATATGGGTATCGATATATCACACTCGCAACTCTGTTACAACACGCCAATTCTAATCGAAATTGAAAGGGTTAGAATGAAATCATAAAAATATGTATACTTTATTTTATTATGGTATTTACTTGGGATTGTAGTTCAATTGGTCAGAGCACCGCCCTGTCAAGGCGGAAGCTGCGGGTTCGAGCCCCGTCAGTCCCGACGAATCCAAATCCAATAAAAAACTATATCAATTCATCTCTCTATTTTTTGTGAAAAGAAGTCCAAATAACATAATTTCATTCCTAACAGTGATCCCTCTTCTTTTTTTCTTTTTCGTTTCACATTTATCATCAACCAAATGGGGGAATTTCCATTTCTTCGACTAGTACCGATTCGATTGATGGGAGAGAGGCATATGTGGATTAGTACAATTATTATATTATTAGCATCAGATTCAGGATTCCACGGGATACCGTACTGTACTGGGTCTGGCTTTTTCAATTACTCCCGATCTGTGAAATATGAAATAGAGTAGAGTATTGTATGTTTCCCGGGAGTACATACATAAATGGAATTTGTACAATATAAAAAAAATTGAACATAGTTACTGTGTATAGAATAGTATAGAATACTTTTTTTTAAGATTAAAATAAAAGTATATCCTTTTCGGGCCCTATTTTGTGTAACCTCAATTTCAAATTTTACTAATTTGAAATAATCTATCTCATTCAAATTTCGCATTGAGCTTTTGATATATGCGTCCCATTACTAATCCAATGAAAGAGGATATTCAAAAAATAAAGATCAAACAAGGATCACTTTTTTATTAGCGAGGTAATGAATTTTTTTTTTATAAGGGTTTTTCCTTGAAAGAACAAACTTTTTAAATTTATATATAAATATATAAAAAAATAGTTAATTTGATGGAATATTCGATTTTTTTATACCGGAATTTGTACTCGTCTTTATCATACTTCTTTTGTTTTCCAAGAAGATTGGATCATTAAAAAAAGGAGTTTCTAACTTAGCTCCTTCCTTTTTTTTCATTGAGCTTCTATTGTTTGTTGGGGTTTGTTTAGAACCAATGGTAAGTGGAAAGGCGGTTAGATGATACTTCATCAGATGATTGTACAAAGAGGGCGGTAGGTTATAGAAAAGAAAGAATGGAAAAGAATGATAAATAAATAAAGGAATTATTGATTGTATCGGGAATCAAATTTTGAGTTCAGTATGGATAAAAGATCGTCCTATGTTATACTATTCAATTCTTGACGATGAATCGATTTGATAGCTCCGATATTGTTATTCATGATATTGATCCGATTCGATATCATCGAGATGTAATGCATCCCATTGAATTTACAGGCGAAAGATTTATTATCTCTATGGGATTAACTCCCGAGTTATTGCGAATTAAAGAAAAATTAAACAATGAGATTATGGAAGTAAATATTCTCGCATTTATTGCTACTGCACTGTTTATTCTAGTTCCTACTGCTTTTTTACTTATAATATACGTAAAAACAGTCAGCCAAGGTGATTAATTTGAATTAAACTTGATTTTTTATTTCTTATCAATAATTGCAGAGAAGAAAAGGATAAAAATTTCGCGTCTTAAATGAAATGGGCAGACTAGAATCAGTCGTATTCTATGAGATACGATAGTATGGTAGAAAGATTCAGATATTTCTTTCTACCATACTATCTAGTATTGTTATTGTAGTGTATAAAGTTGTATTGTAATGCGTTTAATATAGATTAATATAGATCAATCTACAATAGTATCATCATATTCCTTTTCTATATATATAGAAATCGATTAAATTACGTATATATAATATATATAGTGATAATGTATATTATATAGTATCCCAATTCGATTTCTTTGCTTTATCTATTTGTATTTAATTTGTGTTGATTTCAATTAAATTAATTTGAAATAATCGAAAGCGACTTTTACGATTAGAATTCCTAGATTTCTGATTATTTTCAATATGAATCCCGATCGAAAGAATCAATGACTTCTTCGATGGGTATAATAAAATAATCTTTTAGTTAGCATTCCGACGAAGAAGTCATTGATTGAGGAGTTGACAAATGATCCATGGGAACTTCTTCGGATTTCGAAAAGGATTAGTAAAACCCGTCGACTTTTAACATTTGAACCATGATATGAAATGGGTTCAATAAAACAAGCAAAACATAAATAAAATTTCTAAAATAGTAAAACTAAAACAAGCGGCGCAATATGTGACTCGCCCAAGACAATATTTTAGGATGTGCAGTATCTCGTTGGACAACTACTATGTTGTTTCCCAATGTGTATCCACGTAATGGAATAACCGAATTGTTTTCTCTTTGATCTTTGAACAGTAAAGAGGTAAACAAAATAAAAAAAAGTTCCGTTCTTCCTCATGGTCCATATCTAACTTTGGTAAGAGTCAGTTCATCGAAATAGAAAATTTATGAAGAATTCAGTTGGAATAAATTTCCTACCATTTGTATTCCTTTTACTTTTTTTACTTTCAAAATACGAACACGGAAATAATTGAAATATTTCTTTGATTGAAAGAGTATTCTTCATATATATTTATTATTCATAGAATACATTACTCAACTAAAATCCAAGAGAATTTCGAAATGAAGATATTTTTCATTTCTATTTCAATTTAAAAATAAAATTTTAAATTGAAATAGTGAAATTTTAAATAAAAAAAACTTTGCCGAACGATCTATAAAAAAAAAGTGATACTGTTTAGTTCCTAA